AAAAATATATCAATGATATAGAATTCTAATATGTAAAGGTCTATGGGTCATCTCATAAAAGGTAGTGTAATAAAGCATCAATCTAAATTAATTCATATATATATGAATTAATTTATAACGTAAACAAATTAAGAGCTCTGAATCAATAAAAACTGAGAATATTGATTCACGAAAAAACAAATCAATATTCTAAAAAAATCTTATTAATTAATAGATATGAGAAAGGCTCCATTGTCGAATTCAGACCTAACCATTAATCGAGAAGTGATGGGAACGACGAAACCTGCAAATACTTAATTAAGATTTTCTTAAAAACAAATCTTAATGATTCATTAGGTGGGATGGCGGAAGAAACCAAAAAGCAATCCATTTTTTAGGAGTTGTGCCCTACATTACATCTGAATTTGATAATAAAAGAGTAAATATTCGCCCGCGAGAATTTTGATTTTATTGAATTTTTTTTATATTTTTGCCAATTCTATATATTCTTTCTAATAATCAAAAATATTCTAATAAAATAATAAAAAGAAAAATAAAAATTCATTACAACATTCTAAAATAACAAATAATATAACAAAACAACATTTTTTAGTTATATATGAATAACAAAAATTGTTTATAAGAATACATATTCAATTATATATCAAAACAAGATATAAAAATTTTGAATAGATTCTATGAAATCTAAAAAAATCCCGCTATTTATTCAATTATTCATTAAACATATAAATATTAGTGCATATTATTTTATCGATTAGATTAAATCGATTATATATCTATATATAGATATATATAGATATCTATTTGAATTGCTTCATTCGCGAGGAGCCGTATGAGGTGAAAATCTCATGTACGGTTCTGTAATAAAGATGGAATTGAGAAACAACCATCAATTATAACCCCCAAAGAACCAGATTTCGTAAACAACATAGAGGAAGAATGAAGGGAATATCCTATCGAGGTAATCATATTTGTTTCGGAAAATATGCTCTTCAGGCACTTGAGCCAGCTTGGATAACATCTAGACAAATAGAAGCGGGACGGCGGGCAATGTCACGAAATGTTCGCCGAGGTGGACAGATATGGGTACGCATATTTCCGGACAAACCGGTTACAGTAAGACCTACTGAAACACGTATGGGTTCGGGAAAAGGATCTCCCGAATATTGGGTAGCTGTCGTTAAACCAGGGAAAATACTTTATGAAATGGGTGGGGTACCAGAAAATATAGCAAGAAAGGCTATTTCAATAGCATCATCCAAAATGCCTATACGAACTCAATTCATTATTTCAGGGTAATAAATTAGAACCAAAGGAAAGAGGTCTTTAGGATGAAAACAAAAAATGCAATTGTAGGTTCCTTTTTTTTAACACAAAATATTTTTACTTCAATTTTTGGACTGAAAGAATAAAAAAATGATATGATTCAACCCCAAACTCATTTGAATGTAGCTGATAACAGCGGAGCACGCGAACTGATGTGTATTCGAATCCTAGGAGCTAGTAATCGACGATATGCTTATATTGGTGACATTGTTGTTGCTGTAATCAAACAAGCAGTACCAAATACGAACTTAGAAAAATCAGAAGTGATCAGAGCTGTAATTGTACGTACTTGTAAAGAACTCAAACGTAGCAACGGTATAATAATTCAGTATGATGATAATGCTGCAGTTGTCATTGATCAAGAAGGAAATCCAAAAGGAACTCGAATCTTTTGTGCAATCGCCCGGGAATTGAGACAGTTAAATTTTACTAAAATAGTTTCATTAGCACCCGAGGTATTATAAGACGAAACCGTGCTATGGATACATTACTTTTTTGTGAAATAGATTAATTAATCTATTTTATCTCACATATATCCCTTTTGTAGTAATTATTATAAGTATTAGAAGTAGCAATTATTATTTATTTCAAATTAATACTTGATAACCTAAACAATATATCTATATATATAGATATATATAATAGAAATAGAAAGTAAAAAAAAAAATAATAAATAGAAAAAGGAGCATGTTGATTATATAGAAGGTAAAGGGCAACAATCATTTTCGTTTACCATGGGTAAGGACACCATCGCTGACATAATAACCTATATAAGAAATGCTGACATGAATAAAAAAGGAATGGTTCAAATACCATTTACTAACATAACAGAAAACACTGTAAAAATACTTTTACGAGAGGGTTTTGTTGAAAACGTCAGAAAACATAGAGAAAACGACAAATATTTTTTAGTTTTAACTCTACGGTATAGAAGAAATAGAAAAGGATCATATAAAAGTTTTTTAAATTTAAAACGGATCAGTACACCCGGTCTACGAATATATTATAATTATCAACGAATCCCTCGAATTTTAGGGGGCATGGGGATTGTAATTCTTTCAACTTCTAGAGGTATAATGACAGATCGAGAGGCTCGATTAGAAAGAATCGGCGGAGAAGTTTTATGTTATATATGGTAATCTTTCTAACACCCGAATTGTATGAGAAACTTCTATCCATTTTTGGTAAAAAATGAATAACTTACCCATGAATCATTTCCCCGGGGTATGTTTCAGGTTCCCTTATATAATTAATGCAAATTAGATTTTGATTATAGGCTATGTTTCCAAAAAGATTCGACGTACTTTTTATGGGTATACGATAAGGAAAGAAAAAAAGTATAAGTCAGTCAATTTAATTAGGATGTTTTTCAACCTCAACATTATTTTTATGGGGAAGGCCACAATTAGAAGTTCAAAACGTAAGGAAACCTTATTTTCTTCCAATAAATAAATTTTGGATTAACTTATTAAGTTAAGGAATGGCAAATATGAAAATAAGGGCCTCCGTTCGTAAAATTTGTGAAAAATGTCGATTAATTCGAAGACGAGGGCGAATTATAGTAATTTGTTCCAATCCAAGACATAAACAAAGACAAGGATAATATTTTAACAAACGGAGGCTTTCTAAAAAAAAAATAGAATATAGAAATTTATATTTTATCTTATTATATATATATATTATTCTATCAAATATCATATCAAATATCAAATTTTTATAAGAAAAATGATTGATATTTCAAATTTGAAATTTTATTTCAAAAATTGTATTTTATATTAATCCAAATAGAATATAATTAATATAGAAAAATCGAATATTAATTCTAGTTAGAAAATAATTAATAAAGGATCCCCTTTTTTTGACATGAAATGGATATATCCATACCATATATCTTGGACTTATTTTTATTTTTATGAAATAATTAAATATGGCAAAACCTATATCTAAAACGGGTTCGCGTAAAAATGTACGTATTGGTCCGCGTAAGCATACTCGGAAAATACCAAAGGGAGTTATTCATGTTCAAGCTAGTTTCAACAATACTATTGTGACTGTTACAGATGTACGAGGTCGGGTGATTGCTTGGTCCTCCGCCGGTACTTGTGGATTCAAGGGTACACGAAGGGGGACACCTTTTGCCGCTCAAACTGCAGCAGGAAATGCTATTCGAACAGTATCGGATCAAGGCATGCAACGAGCAGAAGTCATGATAAAAGGTCCTGGTCTCGGAAGAGATGCGGCATTAAGAGCTATTCGTAGAAGTGGTATACTATTAAATTTTATACGAGATGTAACTCCTATGCCACATAATGGATGTAGGTCTCCTAAAAAAAGACGTGTGTAAAAATAAAAAGAAACATTGAAAAGATTTCAAGAGAAATAAACAAGTCAAGGGTTTTATCAAAATAATATATTACTATGGTTCAAGAGAAAATAAGAGTATCTACTCGGACACTACAATGGAAGTGTGTTGAATCAAGAATAGACAGTAAGCGTCTTTATTATGGACGCTTTATTCTGTCTCCACTTATGAAAGGTCAAGCCGATACAATAGGCATTGCAATGCGAAGAGTTTTACTCGGAGAAATAGAGGGAACATGTATCACACGTGTAAAATCAGAAAAAATACCACATGAATATTCTACCATAGTAGGTATTGAAGAATCAGTACATGAAATTTTAATGAATTTGAAAGAAATTGTATTGAGAAGTAATCTGTATGGAACTCGGGACGCGTCTATTTCTTTCAAAGGTCCTGGATATGTAACCGCTCAAGACATCATTTTACCACCCTCTGTGGAAATCGTTGATAATACACAACATATAGCCAACGTAACAGAACCCGTTAATTTGTGTATTGAATTAAAAATTGAGAGGAATCGTGGGTATCGTATAAAAACACTAAAAAACTTTCAAGATGGAAGTTATCCTATAGATGCCATATTCATGCCTGTTCGAAATGTAAATCATAGTATTCATTCTTATGTGAATGGGAATGAAAAACAAGAGATACTCTTTCTCGAAATATGGACAAATGGAAGTTTAACTCCTAGAGAAGCACTTTATGAAGCCTCCCGAAATTTGATTGATTTATTTATTCCCTTTTTACACGCAGAAGAAGATAACTTTAATTTAGAAAACAATCAACACAAAGTTACTTTGCCCCTTTTTACTTTTCATGATATATTGGCTAAGGATAAACTAAGGAAAAAGAAAAAAGAAATAGCATTGAAATCCATTTTTATTGACCAATTAGAATTGCCTCCCAGGATCTATAATTGTCTCAAAAGATCCAATATTCATACATTATTAGAACTTTTGAATAACAGTCAAGAAGACCTTCTGAAAATTGAACATTTTCGCGTAGAAGATGTAAAATATATATTGGACATTTTAGAAATAGAAAAGCATTTTGCATAAATTTGAAATCCATTGGCATGGGATTTTTTCAGATTTCTTTTTTTTTCTAAACTTAAAATAAGGGTGAAAATATGTAATTTAAATCTTTAGAACAAATCCATATGTTCAGAATAGACCTAAAATGGAATAGATGTATCTAGGGATTAGTCGTTTCAAAAGGAATTCTCCCTAGATACACAATACACATGGCATTATATTTTATTTCAAAATGGAATCAATTTTATAAGTTTAAAAAAGACCTAAAGTTAGGGATT